CAACAAGGAAATCTTTTGTATAGACATTCGAACCACTGTTGGTCATATTTCTTTTTATCGAGAGATAGAAGAAGCCGTACAAGGGTTTTGCCGGGCTTGCTCATATAGTACCTAAGCTAAAAAATTCTATGATACCCGCGATAATTCGATTCGGGTTTCCCCGTCTCAACTAGTATTCTAATTCGTGAATTTCTCCGCTAATCAAGATCGAGGAAAGGCAGTCTTCGAATCACTGACTCAAATCCATTGTCGAATCCTACTCAACTGAATAGCGAGGTACTTATGGCAGAACGGGCCGATCTAGTCTTTCACAATAAAGCGATAGATGGAACTGCCATGAAACGACTTATTCGCAGATTAATAGATCACTTTGGAATGGCATATACATCACATGTCCTGGATCAAGTAAAGACTCTGGGTTTCCAGCAAGCCACTACTACATCCATTTCATTAGGAATTGATGATCTTTTAACAATACCTTCCAAGGGGTGGCTAGTACAAGATGCGGAACAACAAAGTTTAATTTTGGAAAAACACCATCATTATGGGAATGTACACGCGGTAGAAAAATTACGTCAATCCATTGAGATCTGGTATGCTACAAGTGAATATTTACGACAACAAATGAATCCTAATTTTAGGATGACTGATCCTTCTAACCCAGTCCATATAATGTCTTTTTCGGGAGCTAGAGGAAATGCATCTCAGGTCCATCAATTAGTAGGTATGAGAGGATTAATGTCGGATCCTCAAGGACAAATGATTGATTTACCCATTCAAAGCAATTTACGCGAAGGACTCTCTTTAACGGAATATATTATTTCCTGCTACGGAGCTCGCAAAGGAGTTGTGGATACTGCTGTACGAACATCAGATGCTGGATACCTCACGCGCAGACTTGTTGAAGTAGTTCAACACATTGTTGTACGTAGAACAGATTGTGGCACCATCCGAGGTATTTCTGTGAGTCTTCAAAATGGGATGATAACAGAAAGAATTTTGATCCAAACATTAATTGGTCGTGTATTAGCGGACAATATATATATGGGTTCACGATGCGTTGCCATTCGAAATCAAGATATTGGGATTGGACTTGTTAATCGATTCATAACCTTTAGAGCAAAATCAATATCTATTAGAACTCCCTTTACTTGCAGGAGTACATCTTGGATCTGTCGATTATGTTATGGCCGTAGTCCCACTCATGGCGACCTGGTCGAATTGGGAGAAGCGGTAGGTATTGTTGCGGGTCAATCTATTGGGGAACCCGGGACTCAACTAACATTAAGAACTTTTCATACCGGTGGAGTATTTACAGGCGGTACGGCGGAACATGTACGAGCTCCTGATAATGGAAAAATAAAATTCAATGAACATTTGGTTCATCCCACACGTACACGTCACGGCTATCCAGCTTTTCTATGTTATATAGACCTATATGTAACTATTGAGGGTCAAGATATTCTACATAATGTGAATATTCCACCAAAAAGTTTGATTTTAGTTAAAAATGATCAATATGTAGAATCAGAACAAGTCATTGCCGAGATTCGCGCCGAAGCATCCATCTTGAATTTTAAAGAGAGGGTCCGAAAACATATTTATTCTGACTCAGAGGGAGAAATGCACTGGAGTACCGCTGTGTACCATGCACCCGAATATACATATGGTAATGTTCATCTCTTACCAAAAACAAGCCATTTGTGGATATTATCAGGAGTTCCGCACAGATCCAGTATAGTCCCTTTTTCGCTCCACAAGGATCAAGATCAAATAAATATTCATTCTCTTTCTGTCGAACGAAAATATATTTCTAACCTTTCAGTGACTGATGATCAAGCGAGACATAAATTGTTTAGGTCGGATCCTTCTGGTAAAAAGGAGGGGGGGGTTCTTGATTATTCAGTACCTGATCGAATCATATGTAAGGGTCATTGTAATTTTATATACCCCGCTATTCTTGACGAGAATTCTGATTTATTGGCAAAGAGACGAAGAAATAGATTCATCATTCCATTACAATCGAATCAAGAACAAGAAAAAGAACTAATACCCCGTTCAGGTATCTCGATTGAAATACCCATAAATGGTCTTTTCCGTATAAATAGTATTCTTGCTTATTTCGACGATCCTCGATATAGAAGAAAGAGTTCGGGAATTACTAAATATGGGACTATAGAGGCGGATTCTATCGTCAAAAAAGAGGATTTGATTGAGTATCGAAGAACAAAAGAATTTCGGCCAAAATACAAAATGAAAATAGATCGATTTTTTTTCATTCCCGAGGAAGTGCATATCTTACCCGGAGCTTCTTCCATAATGGTACGGAACAATAGTATCATTGGAGTAGATACGCGAATTACTTTCAATATAAGAAGCCGAGTAAGCGGATTGGTCCGAGTGGAGAAAAAAAAAAAAAAGATTGAACTCAAAATATTTTCGGGGGATATTTATTTTCCTGGAGAGACAGAAAAGATATCCTGGCACAGCGGTATCTTGA